TAATGGTATACCACTTCTTCGAATAGCTCGTAATGCTGCATCCCTACCGAGACCGGGACCTTTGATCATCACTTCTGCTCGTTGCATACCTTGATCTATGACTGTACGAATAGCCTTTCCTGCTGCGGTTTGAGCAGCAAATGGAGTCCCTCTTCTTGTACCTTTGAATCCACAAGTACCGGCGGAGGCCCAAGCGATTACCCGACCTCGGACATCTGTAATAGTCACAATGGTATTGTTGAAACTTGCTTGAACATGAATAACGCCCTTTGGTATTCGGCGTATATTCTTACGTGACCCAATCCGGGCATTTCGCCGTGAACCAGTTCTTGGTATAGATTTTGCCATACTTTACTTTATCATCTTAGAATGAGAAATTCGAGGTATATGGATATATCCATTTCATGTCAAAACAGATCCTATTTTTGTATTGGTTACTTTATGTTTGTTATAGAGTCCATTTTCAAAAGATTATCCTTGTCTTTGTTTATGTCTCGGATTGGAACAAATTACTCTAATTCGTCCTCTCCTACGGATCAATCGACATTTATCACAAATTTTACGAACGGAGGCTCTTATTTTCATAGTTGTCATTCCTAAACTGAATTCGGAGTATACTTATTGGAAGAAAATAAATTTCTTGAAATTTGAAACCCCAACCTCGAATTGTATTCTCATCAAAGAAATGCTGATGGTTAAAAAAAAAGTACCTAATCATTCGAATCCTTGTTATTATGAATTAGGAATCCATTTTTTGTTCTTTTCGTTTTAGTTAAAACCTTGCGAAATATCAAATAATGTTAAGAGTAATTAACACGTCTTTTTTTCTTTTGACAAATAGTCAATTCTATTTTGGCGACAATTCAGATATAAGAAGGATTACCATATATAACACAAAATTTCTCCCCCAATTCCTTCCAGTCGAGCCTCTCGGTCTGTCATTATCCCTTGAGAAGTAGAAAGAATTACAATTCCCATCCCGCCTAAAATTCTAGGAATTTGTTGATAGTTAGAATAGATTCGTAGACCAGGCCTACTGATACGTTTTAAATTTAAAATAGTTGGATACATTCCTTTTCTATTCCTTCTATGTCGTAGGGTTACAACCAAAAAATATTTGTTGTTTTCCTGATGTTTTCTCACGTTTTCAAGAAACCCCTCTCGTAAAAGCATTTTTACAACGTTTTCCGTGATGTTAGTAGATTCTATTTGAACCATCCCTTTTCTATTCATGTCAGCATTTCGTATAGAGGTTATTACGTCAGCAATAGTGTCTCTACCCATGATCAATTTTAATTTTTGTTGCCTCCACGTTTTTGATCTAATCAACATGCTTTTTTGACTTTTTATGTAATAACAAAAATATTCAATAACGCAATAACCATAAGACTGTTTAAAAACGTTTAATATTATTAAATAATATAAACACTCAAATACTTCAAATTAGTTTATTGAATTTGAAAATATTTGAAATAAATAAAGAGATACGCGTCAGAGAAAATTTGATTCACTTTATCTATTTCATTCAAAAACTACGTAGACGAGTAGGACTCTACTCTATTAAGTCGGATGTGATATTATAATACTTCAGGTGATAATGAAATTATTTTAGTGAAATTTAACTGTCTCAATTCTCGGGCAATCGCGCCGAAAACTCGAGTTCCTTTTGGATTTCCTTCTTGATCAATAACAACTGCTGCATTGTCATCATATCGTATTATCATGCCATTGTTGCGTTTAAGTTCTTTACAAGTACGAACAATTACAGCTCTGATCACTTCTGATCTTTCTAGAGATGTGTTTGGTAATGCATCCGTAATCACAGCGACAATAATGTCGCCAATATGAGCATATTGGCGATTACTAGCTCCTATGATTCGAATACACATCAATTTTCGAGCCCCGCTGTTATCCGCGACATTCAAATGGGTTTGAGCTTGAATCATATCATTTTTGTTTTGAATCTGTTCTTTCAATGCAAAGAGAAAGTCGAAGTAAAAAAAAAAAGAAATATTCTTGTTCAAATTCAAAATAAAAGAAACCCACAATTGTTTTTTTATCTCTAAGACTTTTTTCCGTCGGTCTACCTGTCTAACCTGACATAATAAATTGAGTTCGTATAGGCATTTTGGACGCCGCTATTGAAATAGACTTTCTGGCTATATTTTCGCCAACTTCACCCATTTCATAAAGTATTCTACCTGGTTTAACGACAGCTACCCAATATTCGGGGGATCCCTTCCCTGAACCCATACGTGTTTCCGTAGGTCTTAACGTAACAGGTTTGTCCGGAAATATACATACCCAAATTTTTCCACCACGGCGCACATTTCGGGTCATTGCCCGCCGACCTGCTTCTATTTGTCTAGATGTAATCCAAGCGGGCTCGAGTGCCTGAAGAGCATATTTACCAAAATAAATACGGCTTCCCCGAGAAGATATCCCTTTCATTCTTCCTCTATGTTGTTTACGAAATCTGGTTCTTTTGGGGTTATAGTGG